GTGAATATTTTTACATTCTGTTCTAGATCAAACAGAGTCGTTGGACTCTCATTCGTATTATGTATGCGCGAAACGCGAAATTCAAGAAAAATAAAAAAAAAAAATAGGGCTTCGTTTATATTCCTCCATTTGGAATCTATTTATTTCGGATGAGCCGGGCCAATAAAATGAACCAAAAGAGTTCCGAAACATGAACTTTGTACCGCGCACATCGCTTATATGGGCTCTAGAGGGTAGGGGGCGTGAAGAAATATAATATGAAATAAATAAAATAGAAAGAAATGAAAAGGGATTGGGTTACCTTTTTTGTACTGTATCTGAAATGAATCTTATATATTCCCCAGGTTCTACCGCTCTAGACTTTTCAAATTTTAAACCAACTAAAAAAATTTAACTTTTCGGAGATTCATATATTAACATAACATTCTTTTTTAACAAGAGGAGGTACCATATGAACAAACAAAAAAGAAGAGGAACCAGAATCTATTCTTTTCTTTAACTATATATATATATATGCTTATGCTCTTCACTCACCTAAAAAAATATGGGGCATATCTCTAGACACCCAAAAGGATATATTTTTATATATACAAACGATAAGTATGTATCACGATCTAGACTAGTAATGAATATTATATCGATCCATATTGATTAATTCATATCAGTATCCATTATTAACCACATGCCAGGAACCAGATTTGAACTGGTGACACGAGGATTTTCAGTCCTCTGCTCTACCAACTGAGCTATCCCGACTCTTCCCGATGCATCATCCCCATACTATTTAGTTAGAGGGCTTGGGTATATGCCAGTCAATTAAATAGACTCAAAAAAGCATTACAAAGTCTTACCCAGGCCCTGGAATTTATTGGTCTTGGTTGGATCTTCAAAGAAAATACTTTGTAAGTTAAGTTTAACTAAAAATAATTATACGGACTGTGAATGATTCAAATGGGGATTTCTTTCTCATAGATGTTGATTTGCACATATTATTGTATATATCATAAGACTTGTGATAAGAGAGAAACCTTTTTCCCGCGATCCATTTGTGAAAGAGTAGAATGGCTGAGAAACATAACTAATGTTGGAACCGCTGAAAAAAAGGATAAAAAATAGTTAGATAAATAGTTAGGGAATAAAGCTCATTTTTTTATTGGGGATAGAGGGACTTGAACCCTCACGATTTAAAAAGTCGACGGATTTTCCTCTTACTATAAATTTCATTTTTGTCGGTATTGATATTGACATGTATAATGGGACTCTATCTTTATTCTCGTCCAATCCAATTAGTTAGTTCTTTAAAAGATCTATCAGACTATGGAGTGACTTATTTGATCAGTGAATATTCGATTCTTACTTAAACTTGGAATCGATTCACAAGACTTCTTCCATTTTGCATATATAAAAAAAAAAAGGATTTGGATCGCAATTAATCTTTGATATTATATTACGTATATGTATGTATATGGGTTCATCCTTTCTGGAGTTTAAATAGAAGGATTCCTCGATCAACCCAGTCAACTCTATTCGTTAGAACAGCTTCCATTGAGTCTCTGCACCTATCCTTTTTGATTCTTGCTTTCTGAACCCTTTTTGTTTTCTGAAAACAGGATTTGGCTCAGGATTGCCCATTTTTAATTCCAGGGTTTCTCTGAATTTGAAAGTTATCACTTAGTATGTTTCCATACCAAGGCTCAATCCAATCAAGTCCGTAGCGTCTACCAATTTCGCCATATCCCCTTATTTTGTTTTGAGACTAGGATCTCGTTAGGATGCCATCCCTTCTTTTTTTGTTCATTTATTCTGGAGCCGTTTACATGGAATTCTTTAGATATGCATTTCTATGATATGCATTTCCATATAAGAAAAAGTGTTTCTATTTCCTCCTATTTGTTTGAGTTCTTGTCTATTTTCTTTCATATATTGTAGGACCTGTATTTGTATTTAGTCCAATCAAAAATGATTCTATCATTGATGTATCTGCAATTCAATATGGATGGATATATCTCACATATATATGCTTCTATTACTCTCATTTTTACCTCGAGATTTGGAATACTCGAACGGTCTATTTTTTTTTCTCCTTACCTTTCCGAATGAAACCAGAGGAATGTCTCATTTTATTATATATAATAATAATCTGGATTGTCTCCTTATCTTTCTTTAATCTTTATCCTTATCTTTTCCCTAGGGGCCGTCCTTGTGCCCTTGTATAAGTATAATTAGAATACAGTTATTCTAATATAAAGTTAAGTACTATTAACCAACCGACTTCAAGATCATAAATATACGATTATACTTACTTAGCCGAGTGAATATTGCATGATCCGACATGATCGTAGTATATTTTTTAACGTTCCGCTTGTCTTATATCCGAAGTGGGGGAAGTAATGAACTGGATTCATCGAACCAACGATCTCAAGTCCCTCTTTTCCATATCGTTCCCATTGACCGGAACCGGGGTGTGGAAGCTCATTCGCGGGACCGGTGAACCTCGTTCTACATTCGAGTCTTCCGTTCAAAGGCTTCGTTCCTTCCCCTTCGAATCCCATTGTTCAAGGCGCGAAAGGGGGAATCCTGGTAAGGATCTGAACCATCGGGAGGGGAACCCACGGATCCAAGCCCTCCTCCGTCTCCCCTTGCTGGATCGAAACGGCCAAGTGGATCTGTGTAGTAAGGAAGGGAACCCGCTCCTGGGTGGGAATCCGGCGTGAAATACCCCGAGCTGTCGTTGATTGGGAGCGGGGTGGGCAACTTCTTCCGGTGCTGGCGCCTGCAGCTGGGCCTGTTGAGCCGCCCCCGGGAAAGCTGCTTGATTAGGAAACTGGGTCGAGTTCGAGTTTGACGAGCTCGGAACCCCCGAATAGGCCATCATCATCTTACCGTATTCGGGCTCGTCGGCAGTAATGCCGTTGGTAAAAACAACAGAAAAATATAAATGATTTCTGTATTTTATTTATTTTATTTTTGATGAAAAAAGAAAGGGATTAAAAAAAAAAGTTTTACATGCATAAAAAAGACAGGTCTAAAGCCATATCTTATCAATTAGCATGGCGGGCTTTTTCCTCCATATTTACTTTTTATATGATATATATCATATAATATTCTATATATTACATAATAGTATATTCATCATTATGAATTATTATATAGGCAATAGCTAAGATTCTAGCAGTTTACTAAAGTCCTATGCACAGCACAATTTTTTCTATGTGAGCCTGCTTAGCTCAGAGGTTAGAGCATCGCATTTGTAATGCGATGGTCATCGGTTCGATTCCGATAGCCGGCTTTTATCTCTTTGTTCTTTTTTTTACATAATACATAATTAATAATGTCTCCTTGAACTAAAGGAATATTTTAAAGACTTCTTCCCCCTTCTCCAAGGATCGCTGATCCATTATGGCGTAAAAACTTCCAACTATGAATAAAAAATGGATCGGAGCAATTAGATCTCTACCGAACAAATAAGAAAAAGTATACCTAACTTCCTATATATATACAAAAGAGTCTGGATATTGATACAATTCATCTCATTCTTGTAATACAGTACTTTTTTGGATTTAGCTTCGTTTATCGTTTAGTTCAGTCTTAATTTAGGTTTATTCTGTAAAATGAAATTTCAATAAAATAAGGAGTCTTTATGTCTCGTTACCGAGGGCCTCGTTTCAAAAAAATACGCCGTCTGGGTGTTTTACCGGGACTAACTAGTAAAAGGCCGACACCCGGAAGTGATCTTAGAAACCAATCGCGCTCCGGGAAAAGATCTCAATATCGTATTCGTCTAGAAGAAAAACAAAAATTGCGTTTTCATTATGGTCTGACGGAGAGACAATTACTTAAATACGTTCATATCGCCGGAAAAGCCAAAGGGTCAACAGGTCAGGTTTTACTACAATTACTTGAAATGCGTTTGGATAACATCCTTTTTCGATTAGGTATGGCTTCGACCATTCCTGGAGCCCGACAATTAGTTAACCATAGGCATATTTTGGTTAATGGTCGTATAGTAGATATACCAAGTTATCGATGCAAACCCCGAGATATTATTACTACAAGGGATGAACAAAGATCCAGAGCTCTTATTCAAAATTATCTTGATTCATCCCCCCATGAGGAATTGCCAAAACATTTGACTCTTCACTCATCCCAATATAAAGGATCAGTCAATCAAATAATAGATAGTAAGTGGGTCGGTTTGAAAATAAATGAATTACTAGTCGTAGAATATTATTCCCGTCAGACTTGAACCTAACTAAAATAACAAAAAACAAGGCTTCGGAGAATTTTGACCCCCTTTTTGGCGAAGTAAATCGACCTAAGGTAAAGGAAAGGCGCTTGATCTGGATTTTTCTCCCATTCATTCATGTATCATAAATGGATCGAGGGGATATTTTCATGCCTTGGCTACTCTTTCCAAGATTTTGTGTACCGCAGCAATCACAATTAGGAATATAAAATATAAAATCGATATAAAAATTAAAGAAAGTTCTAATTGTTTGTTGGAATAATAATGGTATCTATTGTTGTTATTTTATTTGATACATTTCCATTTCGGTCAGTAATGTTCGTGAATTAGGCGAGGGTACGGAAAGAGAGGGATTCGAACCCTCGGTAAACAAAAGCCTACATAGCAGTTCCAATGCTACGCCTTGAACCACTCGGCCATCTCTCCTACAGAATCTTATGATTATGGTCCAGAAACCGAGTGAATAGCGAGTTATTCAGAGTATTGCAGTATTCATATTGTTGCAGTATAGGTATGACCTATCTATTATAAAAATTATAAATAGAATAGAAAACTTTTCATCAAAGAAAGATCTTCCTTCGGAAGGGATAAAAAAAACTTATTTCTTGTGAAAAGCCATTAAAAACATGATATATCTTTTGTTTGTTTTGAGTCGTCTTTTTCTGATATTTATACCGGATTAAACCAATGAATTGGAACGAATCGTCTGATCTGATGAATTCATATTTTATACTATGATTACAGCTGGACCGTG